TTATCAATAAAATTTCCATTTATCCGCGATCTAGACATAGCTAACAATCCATTCTATAAATTCTTTTCATTACCTCTCGTGGGAAAACGATCCTACAAAGAAAGTAATTGTACAGTACGAAATAACATAAAAACAAAACAGACTAATAATATAAAAAAGATATACACCTTACTACTCAAATTGTTTCGTCGGAATTTCAAATTTATATTCGAATAAAACAAATAAGAAATAGTTTAATCCGATTAGATTTCATGCAAATGTAGTAGTATACCAATAACGGGAACTAGTCCGATTTTATCGAAGTTCAAGAATAAAGGAATTTTTACTAGAGATTAGGATAACTCGATAAAAGTTTTGATTGAATATGGTTGAATAAGCATTCTATGCTGAAAAGTTTTCTATTTTTATAGTTATAATTGATTGGTCGTATCTATCCAATACCAATAATCTACTATGATATACTATGATAACGACTCGCTATTCACTCGGGTTCTGAGTCATAATCATTATGTAGGAGAGATGGCCGAGTGGTTCAAGGCGTAGCATTGGAACTGCTATGTAGGCTTTTGTTTACCGAGGGTTCGAATCCCTCTCTTTCCGTACCTTCATCTAAACCACCAACGGTACTTATCACAATACAATGTCTCAAATCAACTAATAATGGATACCATTAGTCCAAGAGTTAGGCTTTCCTTTGATATAGATTCCATATTCCTAATTGTTGTGGTACATAAAATTAAACTACTAAAAAAAGGTCGACAAGGAATTCAAATATGGCAGCTAATCTCTTACTTCGACGAAAAGAGAAGAGAGCAAAATAGCCCAAATCTTTTTTTTGTTAGTTAGGTTTAAGTTTGACGGGAATAATATTCTACGACTAGCAATTCGTTTATTTTCAAACCGACCCATTTATTATCTATTATTTGATTGACTACTCCTTTATATTGGAACGGGTGAAGAGTCAAATATTTTGGCACTTCCTCATGAGGGGATGAATCAAGAGAATTTTTAATCAGAGTTTGGGATTTTTGTTCATCCTTCGCTGTAATAACATCTCGTGGTTTGCAGCGATAACTTGGTATATCTACTATACGACCATTAACTAAAACATGTCTATGGTTAACTAATTGGCGGGCTCCAGGAATAGTCGACGCCATACCCAATCGAAAAAGGATGTTATCCAAGCGCATTTCAAGTAATTGTAGTAAAACCTGACCTGTTGAACCTTTGGCTTTTCCCGCGATACGGACATATTTAAGTAATTGTCGTTCTGTAAGACCATAATGAAAACGCAATTTTTGTTTTTCTTCTAGACGAATACGATATTGAGATCTTTTACCGGAACGCGATTGGTTTCTAAGATCACTTCCGGTTCTAGGCCTTTTACTAGTTAGTCCCGGTAGAGCCCCCAGACGGCGTATTTTTTTGAAACGAGGACCTCGGTAACGCGACATAAAGACTCCTTATTTTATTTAAATTTTACAGAATAAACCTAAATTAAAACTGAACTATAAATGAAGTGAAATCAACTGAAGTATTCTACTACAAAGAATAATGAGATAAATTATATCAATAATTTAATACTATTTTCCAGCATTCTTTAGATTTCACGGAGACATTAGCAATCACGTAAAAAAGCAACCAAATAGAGAGAAGCCAGCTATCGGAATCGAACCGATGACCATCGCATTACAAATGCGATGCTCTAACCTCTGAGCTAAGCGGGCTCACACAATCGAAATTGGGCATGCATAGGAATTCAATAACCTACTGGGATCGTAGCTATTAACTATCCATTCTTAGCTATTCATAATTAATATGAGTCTAGAAAAGAATAGAAAGCGCATATTTCAAATAAATATTTAATATTTATAGATGATAACCATTAATTGACTATAGCGATATGTAGTTTCTATTTATTTATCTTCAGTATCTTAATTAAACAGTCACATTTAAAATGATATTTTCATTTTTTATTATTATCTATTACTTTAACTATATAAACTATATATTTTGCTAATATTTTAGATTATTATATTTGACTATATATCATATATATATATCTTTAGAAATATATTTCTATTTTTTATTAATTATTCTAAATTATTGAATATAAATTCTTATATTTTTTTATTGAATTACGAATTGATTAACTATAGTAATTAGATTACTAAGTAATAGTAATTCTTAATATTGATTTAATTATAATTCATTTCCATTTAGTTTTTAGTTAAGGAAATCATAAAAATGAAAGAAAGAGACGCAATCCAGATCATAATGAGACATTACGCCGCTTTCAGTCATAAATAAAAGCATAAACTAAGACAAAATCGACCGTTTGAGTATTCAAAATTTCTCGGGGTAAATGGGCGGAAAAAAGGACTATATATGTGGTATATATCCAGCTAGATTGAATTGTGGGTACAGAAATGATAAAATAATTTCTGATTGAACCAAATATAAGATATGGGTCTCCGAAAGAAATGACAGAAGATAGGCA